GATATAAGAATTTTTTTTTTACCCTTAAATTATGTATCGAAAGAGTAGTATGAGATAAAAGGCATTTCCGATTTTATACGATCTATCGGGAGTCCTATTTCAGCGTCACAAACTTTTTTGTTTTCACACCGGGAGCTCTTAATCTTAACAATATTTATGTTATGAAAGAATATGAAAATAAAAAAATCTTGTTTTTTTTATTTGAAAAAAAAAAAAGAAACTTTGGGATTGCTAAATAACAAACGAAATAAATATATAAAGCAACGGAGCCATCATAGTATTTTTGAACTACTCCAAAAAGAAGGGTGGTTATTGGATCATTTACCAACCTGAGTCTGATAGACCCTATATTTAAATTTAATTTATATTTATTTATTTTAAAATTTTTCCATGTAAGTGTAAGTAAGGTAAAAAAAAAGTGAATTCCATTATAGAGCCGTATGCAATGCGCAAAAGAAGATGCCTGTACGGTTGTTCAATTATATCTTTTTTTATTATTATTCTTTATCTCTTCACCTTTCATTATGCGAGATAGAATAAACATTTATTATGTTATATCATCAGGGTAATGATCCACCAACCTGCTGCCTCTTTTTATGAGGCACAGACGGGAGAATTTATCTTGGAAGCGGAAGAACTACTGAAGCTGCGCGAAACCCTCACAAGGGTTTATGCACAAAGGACAGGCAAACCCTTATGGGTTGTATCCGAAGACATGGAAAGAGATGTTTTTATGTCAGCAATAGAAGCCCAAGCTCATGGAATTGTTGATCTTGTAGCGACTGAATAAAAAAGAAAAAATAACAAGGATTTCACACGAATTCGTTATTTGAGATTTTATCTTCTTACCGGATTTAATATTCTATTATTTAATATTCTATTAATTAATCTCATTAATCTATTAATTAATCTCATTAATCTATTAATATAGAAATAAAATAATTCATAAGCATCCGGTTAAGATCGATCTAAACCAGCCCATTATGTATATGATTCAACATGCCAACTATTAAACAACTTATTAGAAACACAAGACAGCCAATCAGAAATGTCACGAAATCCCCCGCTCTTGGGGGATGTCCTCAACGACGAGGAACATGTACTAGGGTGTATGTGCGACTCGTTCAGATCATGGGCTAGGACAAAAGAAAGAAAACAATTGATCCAGTATCAACGATCAATACCAGTGAATAGGATAGAATGGAAGAACTCCAGTCAATATCTAAAAATAAAAAAGATCTATCCTTCTATTATGGTATCAAATGTATGGTTTCCGTTGGTGCAAATCCAATCACCTCAATTTAAAAATTTAAAATTTAAGATGAGAAAGAATTCTCCATTGATAGCAAATGGTATCCATTAAGCAGGGGAAATCCTATTTTAAAAAGCAGAAAAATTCTGCCTTACTCTTGCAAGAACGGACTAACAGGGTCAGCTACCCAGCTAATCTTCATAATTAAATACCGTTACTGTATAAGTGGATCTCGTTGTGAAAGACCTAGTACTGGATAATTATGGGTAGAGCCAAAGAGTTTGAACTGTACAAGTTAACAATAACATTGATTAAATGAAAGAAAGAAGGGCTCCGGTGTATAGAGAAGACCTCACCGTTTAAGAAGTAACCATAGAAACGATGGAACCCACTATATCCATTTATATTTATTACTTTTTTATTTACTATGTGTTTTTAATACCTAGTATCAATACAATTTTTTTTTATAGGTGAAATGCCTAGAAAAAAAGAAAAAATCGTGGTCGGGAAGGTTATAATAGCAAAAGCCATTGGAATTTTTATTTTATACATTGGAAGAATCCGTTTTGTTATTAATAGACTAGGACACGGGAAGAGAATAACTGAAAGAAAGGAAATCGATTAGTTATTCATCAAAGTTTCATTTATTCAATGACCAGAATTAAACGAGGGTATATAGCTCGAAGACGTAGAACAAAAATCCGTTTATTTGCATCAACCTTTCGAGGGGCTCATTCAAGACTTACTCGTACTATTACTCAACAGAAAATAAGAGCCTTGGTTTCGGCTCATCGGGATAGAGGTAGACAAAAGAGAGATTTTCGTCGTTTGTGGATCACTCGGATAAATGCAGTAATTCGCGAGAATAAAGTATACTTTAGTTATAGCAAATTAATACACAATCTGTACAAGAGACAGTTGCTTCTTAATCGTAAAATACTTGCACAAATAGCTATATTAAATAAGAGTTGTCTTTATATGATTTCCAACGAGATCATAAAATAAAGAGATTGGAAGGAATCCGTTGGAATAGTTTAAATGGAGTTCCCTGGAGAATGAACTCTGGGAAGGTAGAGTAGAAATTAGTATGATAAAATATGATAAAGTCATCAAAATGAAGAAACACGTTCAATAAAAAATATTTATTCTTCTCCAATTTTTTTTTTTTTCTTACGAGTTGACTCGCTTCTTTCAAATTGTTTCTCATTATTAAGAAAAGGTAACGGAGATAAAATACGAGCTTGTTTTATAGCAATAGTAATTAATCGTTGTTGTTTTAAGGTCAACCTATTTACCCGTCTAGATAATATTTTTCCTTGTTCGCTAATAAATCGACTAATTAAACTCATGTTTCTATAATCAATTCGATCCCCCGATTGGATCGGAGGCAAACGCCTACGAAAAGATCGCTTGGATTTAAGAAGGATTCGCTTGGATTTATCCATGGTTTGTTTATTCCTTATCCTGAAAATCCCAATCCTATTTCGATCGGATCAAACATGATGTAGAATTAAGAAATAGGATTGGGTTTGTTTATATTTAAATAAATATATGTTATATATAATATGTAATTTTTCACCTTCCTTGGAAGACTGACACACGAGCGGTCGATTCGATCTATTTCTTTATCTCCCCATGAATCGTATGTTTGTAACAACAGGGACAGAATTTTCTCAATTCCAATCGACCAGGCGTATTGTGTCGATTCTTTTGAGTAATATATCTGGAAATGCCCGTTGATTCCTTATTAACACGATTTCGAAGACAACTGGTACATTCCAAAATAACTGTTACTCGGACATCTTTACCCTTGGCCATGAACCTCCTTTGGTTTATGATTCACTCAATTCTTTAATTTTCCGATCCGAAGCAAGGAAGAATAAAGGACAAAAAAAAATAGAAGCAGGTAACTCGAAATCAAATTATAAAAGAAAGATTTCGTTGCAATCAATATAGTAATAATAAGTAATATAATGATTTCTAACTATATTTATAATTAAGAATTGCCGTACAGTATTTTCAGTTAAGTATCTTGTATGATATAGTTGCCCCAACCATCACATTTTCATTTCCACTCTATTATTATATTAATATTAATTTGAGCCTGGGCCCGGGTTCATAGTTTCACTGAGGGCGAAACCGCTTTTTCTTTGTTTTTTTTTTTTTAGAATAACTTATTCTAAAAAAAAAAAACAAAGAAAAAAAGAAGGCAAGGGTAGGGATTAGTTACAGAGATTTGATTGTATCTCTAATCTTCTTCCCCCTTCTCATATCAATAACTAAAATGAAAAAAAGGGGAATATCAACGCATCCGGAAAAAAACGATTGATCTCTATCAATAAACCTGCCAAAGACCCGAACCATAAAGCACTTACTACCGGTGCCACGGAGAGATATGTTTTTAGATCTCGCATTTGAAAAACTCCTCTTTCTTTATTCGTTATTGTAATTTTATTGTAATTTGTAATACATAATGGTAATACATATATGACCAGATGTGTATATGTAGTTAATGACTGACCGCCTGTATTTGTACGCGGAATCCCTAATTAAAATTAAAATGTACAAAAAAGATATTTCTACCTGAAATTACTAAAAAATATTAATTTTTTATGGTAGGTTTCATATTTATTTCATACTTTATATAATATAAGTCTTTTAATATATTATATGTTTGTTATATGATATATGAGACCAAAAAGAAGAAATGAAAAGAGAATTTTTGTATATCAATGGAGGAAGTAAAGATGTGGAAAACAAGACAGGGATTCTCTACAATGACACTGTAGACCAATTGAAAGGGATGTAGCGCAGCTTGGTAGCGCGTTTGTTTTGGGTACAAAATGTCACGGGTTCAAATCCTGTCATCCCTACCTATTACTTATCTTATGAGCAGTAACGAGGGATCAATTGAGATAAATTGGACATACATAATAAATCTTTAATTTTATGATATATATGCAAGATTAATTGGGGTCACAAAATCTTTATTGTGATAATGATAATAAGGCGCTCTTAGTTCAGTTCGGTAGAACGTGGGTCTCCAAAACCCGATGTCGTAGGTTCAAATCCTACAGAGCGTGATTCTGTGTTCTTGTTAATCGCGTTAGGTCGAAAATTACACTTAAATAATTGAACAGCAATCTAAATTTGACCTCCCGCGGATTAAAGGAAGTAGGAGGTCAATCAAAAAAGAGATGTTAATTAATCAAAGGTCCAACTGATCACCACGTCTGTATTGTAAATATGCAGTTACGAATAATCCGGCCAAAGTAATAGGAATTAGACCTAAGACGATTCCAAATAGAAAAACTTCAATCATTTCAATTTGTTTGAAAGGGGAAAGGGGAGGTAATATTTATCCTTAAATATTAATCTGTATTGACTATAAATCTCAATGACCAAGAATTGGAAATTGATACGTTAAGTAACTGTAGAAGATATGAACTGCCATAGAAAGATTTTTTTTATGAATTGTTCATTTAATTAATTTCAAATAAGTCGTATCTTGCTCAGACCGATAAATAGAGCTGAGGTGATAGTCAAAGCTGCTAGTAGAAAACCAAAATAACTAGTTATAGTAGGCATGAAAAGGCTAAATGAAATATGTTCTTTTTATACATATGTTTATAAAGCACTTCCCTAAGTTTCAATTTTTGAAAGATACGAGGATAAGCAAAAATACCAACCAATTGAAAGGATAAATTCAATTGAAAATGTTTGATTCATCTATTATTATAGACGATAC